ACTTCTCAATACAATTTCTTTCAAATTCATTAAAATGTCATGTACCGATTCTTGAATACCCACTAGGGTAGAAAACTCGTGTGGTATTTTATCAGATTTTGCACGTGTGATACATGTTCCTTCTATTTCTCCAAGCAAAGCTCTGCGCATCGCGATGCCTATTGTGTCAGCTTGACCTTTCATAAGTGGAGACAGAATAAAGCGTCCATAATAAAGACGCTTATTGTCTGCTTTTGATTCAACACACTTCCACTGTAGTGTCCGAGTAGATACTGTTACTTTCTCTCGAACCATAAAAATTTTAAAATAATTGAATCATTTTTTTCTCTTGTTTATTTTTAAATACCTTAAATTTTTATTTCTACACACGTCGTTTTTTTGGAGGTCGACAGCCATTATGTGGCATAGGGGTTACATCACGCACAAAAGTTAATAGTATACCACTTCTGCGAATAGCGCGTAATGCCGCGTCTCTTCCGAGACCCGGTCCTTTTATCATGACTTCCGCTCGTTGCATACCTTGATCCACTACTGTACGAATAGCGTTTCCTGCTGCGGTTTGAGCAGCAAAGGGCGTCCCCCTTCTTGTACCCTTGAATCCACAAGTACCGGCAGAGGACCAAGAAACCACTCGACCCCGTACATCTGTAACAGTCACAATAGTATTATTGAAACTTGCTTGAACATGAATAACCCCCTTTGGTATTCTCCGTGTATTCTTACGTGAACCAATACGTCCATTCTTACGTGAACCAATTCTGGGTATAGTTTTTGCCATATTTTTTTCATCTCATAAATATGAGTCAGAGATATATGGATATATCCATTTCGTGTCAAAAAGGACTCCCCCCCTCCCCCCCCCTTTTTTTACCTTTTTGACTTTTACATCGGGTGTTTTAACAAGTCTGATTATCCTTGTCTTTGTTTATGTCTTGGGTTGTAACAAATTACTATAATTCGTCCCCGCCTACGGATTAGTCGACATTTTTCACAAATTTTACGAACAGAAGCTCTTATTTTCATATTTGGCATTCCTCATTTTAATTTTTCATCTCGAATCATCTTCTCACGAAAGGAATGTTGAAGTTGATAAAAACACCTAATCTTTCGAATCCTTATTGCGAAGTCGATAAATTATACGTCCTCTGGTTGAATCATAACGACTTACTTCAATTTTGACTCTATCGCCTGGTAGTATCCGTATAAAACTACGTCGGATCTTTCCTGAAACATAACCTAGAATCATATCTTGATTATCTAAGCGAATCCGGAACATACCGTTGGGAAGGGATTCAGTAATTAAACCTTCATGAATCCATTTTTGTTCTTTCATTCCAGGTAAAGCCTCCTTGAAGTATCAATTGATGGAGGAGGAACGATATTAGACAACCCGCCCCTTTTCTTTTTGTTTTCACAAATAAGAAATTTCGGACCCAATTCGTATATTATAAGAATTACCATATATAACACAAAACTTCTCCACCAATTCGTTCTAGTCGAGCCTCTCGGTCTGTCATTATACCTCGGGAAGTAGAAATAATTACAATTCCCATCCCACCTAGAATTCTAGGAATTCGTTGGTAGTTCGAATAGATTCGTAGACCAGGCCGACTGATTCGTTTTAAATTTAAAAAATTTCTATAAGACCTTTTCCTATTCCTTCTATGCCGTAGGGTTAAAACCAAAAAATCTTTTTTGGTTTCTTTATGTTTTCTCACGTTTTCGATAAAACCTTCTCGTAAAAGTATTTTAACAATATTTTCAGTGATATTAGTAGATGCTATTCGAGCCACCCTTTTTCTATCCATATCAGCATTTCGTATAGAAGTTATTATGTCAGCAATAATATCCCTACCCATGGTGAATTAAATTTCTTGGTGCTCCCCAATTTTGATATAATCAACATGTTTTTTTACTTATTTGTTTATGAATTTTAATTTTTAAATTAAAGGCATATGCGTGAGACACAATCTACTAAGAATTCTGAATATATTTCTTAATCTCTTTCTTTCAAATACTTTACTATAACCATATGATGGTATTATCTTTTTTTATAAGACCTTACAATACCTCCGGAGCTAATGAAACTATTTTAGTAAAATTTAACTGTCTCAATTCACGGGCAATTGCACCAAAAATTCGAGTTCCTTTGGGGTTTCCTTCTTGGTCAATGACAACCGCAGCATTGTCATCATATCGTATTATCATACCGTTATCACGTTTGAGTTCTTTACAAGTACGTACAATTACAGCTCTGACCACCTCTGATCTTGCTAGGGGCATATTTGGCACTGCTTCTTTTATCACAGCAACAATAACGTCACCGATATGAGCATATCGACGATTGCTAGCTCCTATGATTCGAATACACATCAATTCTCGAGCCCCGCTGTTATCCGCTACATTCAAAAGGGTCTGGGGTTGAATCATATAATTTTTTTAGAATCTATTTTTTCAATGCAAAGCAAAGAGTGAAGAAAAAAAAAAAAGAAATATTGTT